ATGCACCAAAACCAAAGCAAGCCACCCCGGAGAGAAATAAATGAATTCCAAAGATCTTGGGCAAATCCAAAGAGGGTTTTCCTGTACGTTCATCAGAAAATATTTCTAGATCCCAATAGACCCAATGCCAGATAGCTGCCAAAAAGCATAAGCCAGAAAACACAATATGCGCCCCAGCTACACCTTCGTAACTCCAAATCCCCGGATTCGTTACAGTTCCTCCTGTGATACTCCAACCCCCCCATGAATTGGTTATTCCTAAACGAGTCATGAAGGGTATAACGAACATACCCTGTCTCCACATTGGATCAAGAATAGGGTCAGAAGGATCAAAAACTGCTAATTCATACAGAGCCATCGAGCCCGCCCAACCAGCAACCAGAGCTGTATGCATTATATGAACGGAAAGCAACCGGCCGGGATCATTCAATACAACGGTATGAACACGATACCAAGGCAAACCCATGGAAAATACCCCTTTATCGAAGAAAAATAGACACTACGTAACTTTATTGCATTGGAAAAAATTATACTATGATTATCCTATAGACTTCCCCTGTTCAGGGGATTTTTTCCTAACAAGGGTTAGGTTAATATTGATTCTATATTCTATTCGTAATAATGGAAGAATTCTGTTCGTAAGAACAAAGAGAAACAGATTTATTCTATATTCGATAAGTACCAATATGCAATGGTGGATTGATACCATTTTCTATGATAAAATTTGTCCATCCTTCATTTATCATTAGAAGGATCTATTCGTAAAAAATTTCCTTTATTTATTTTGTCTTTCTTTCTAAATTTTTCTAATCTATGGATAAAATAAATATGATAAAGCCAATATTATAAAGACAAGAAAAATAAAGACAATAAAACCATATTGTTACGTTTCCACATCAAAGTGAAATATAGTATTTAGTTCTTTTTTCTTTCAATCCATGCCTATTGGTGTTCCAAAAGTACCTTTCCGAAGTCCTGGAGAGGAAGATGCATCTTGGGTTGACGTATAGTGCGACTTGTCAGATATCTTGGGTCATATGGGATTTCCCCATTCTCTCCCCCGACCGAGATATCCTCTGTTTCGCCCAAGAAAGAGAAATTGAATTATCGAAAAATTGGAGCGTGAAATGCAATTAAATGCATTATTTGGGGGAATTCATAGAATTATATCAATTAGAATAATTTATGGTTGGCTTTGGCTGGACGAAAAAAATGAAGTATCCAGGCTCCGTTTAAAAAAAAAACCCAATTGGTAATATATCTATGATTACTATGTGTATCATAAATGATTATTTGTAAAGTCATAACAAAAAGAAATGGTGATGGGAAGATTTGTCCTATATGTGCAAATCAAAATCGGGCGAATCTTTACCCGGAGTAGAGCATAAACCTAAAAAGATGAAAGAGACCCATTCAGGAACAAGAAAATACCATCGTAATTGGGATTGAATTTCGATGAAAGAATACATCAATGAGAAGTTAATTCGATAAGTTTATTTACCCTTTTTTTATATTATCAAAGAAGAAATAAAAATTCATCTTTATTGAAAAATCGAAGAAAAAGCCCTTTCATTAAAAAATTAGAAAAACCCGAAAAAGAAAGAGGACTGGAATCTATACATTGATTCTTTTCTTCGCCATTTTTTTGAACCGTATGCATCAAAAGGTGCATGTACGGTTCCTAAGGAATACAATTTTACCCTACTCAACCGACTTTATCGAGAAAGATTACTTTTTTTAGGCCAAGAGGTTGATAGCGAGATCTCGAATCAACTTATTGGTCTTATGGTATATCTCAGTATCGAGGATGAGACTAAAGATCTGTATTTGTTTATAAACTCCCCTGGTGGATGGATAATACCCGGAATAGCCATTTATGATACTATGCAATTTGTACGACCAGAGGTCCATACAATATGCATGGGATTGGCCGCGTCAATGGGATCTTTTATTCTGGTTGGAGGAGAAATTACCAAACGTCTAGCATTCCCTCACGCTTGGCGCCAATGAAGTTTTTTTATTTGAGAGAAAAAAGAAAACTATGCCTTCGCCATATGAATATTAAGTAATAATAGCATGGCACTTCGAATTCGATATGAAAAATTTTGTATTTTTTTTTTCAAAAGATTTGATTATGTATCGAGAGAGTAGTATGAGATAAAAGATATTTCCGACTTTCTCTTATCTATCGGAAGTCCAATTCAGCGTCACAAACTTGTTTGTTTTTACACTAACGGGCTCTTAACAATATTTAAGTTATAAAAAAAAAGAGTGCGAAAAAACCAAATTTTTTTAATTGGCTCAAAAAGAAACTTTGGGATTGCTGAATCAAAGACAAAAAAAATCCATTTTAAAATAGAAAGCAACGGAGCCATCATAGTATTTTTGAACTCCTCCGAAAAAAAAAAGAAGGGTGGCATTTTGATCATTTACCCATCTGGGACTAATAGATTCTATTTTTTATCTTTCTTGAATGGAAAAGTTAGGGGTCAATTTGATTATAGAGCCGTATGCAATGCATAAAAGATAATGCCCGTACGGTTGTTCAATTCTATCCTTTTTCCTATTATTCTTTATCTTTCTTTTCTGTTTCTTTCATCACACCAGATAGAGAAACCTTCTATTATCAGGGTAATGATGCATCAACCTGCTAGTTCTTTTTATGAGGCACAAACGGGAGAATTTATCCTGGAAGCGGAAGAACTGCTGAAACTACGCGAAACCATCACAAGGGTTTATGTACAAAGGACGCGTAAACCTTTATGGGTTGTATCTGAAGACATGGAAAGAGACGTTTTTATGTCAGCAACAGAAGCCCAAACTTATGGAATTGTTGATCTTGTAGCAGTTGAATGAAAAAGTGGATTTTGTGCAAATCTGTGATTTGATATTTTATCTCCGAGTTTACTATATAAATAAATAAAAAATCCGGTTAGGATCAATCTAAACCAGCCCATTATATATATGACTCAACATGCCAACTATTAAACAACTTATTAGAAATACAAGACAGCCCATTCGAAATGTCACGAAATCCCCCGCTCTTCGGGGATGTCCTCAGCGGCGAGGAACATGTACTAGGGTGTATGTGCGACTCGTTTAGATCATGAGCTGACAGGAAAAAGCAAGAAAACTGCTTCCAGTATGACTGATCAGTACTAATGAATAGGATAGAATGGAAGAAGGAACTCCATTCACTATCTAAAAATAAACAAATCTATCCTTCTATTGTGTATAAAGTTTATGGTTTCCGTTGGTGCAAATTCAATCACCTGAATTTAAGATGAGAAACAATTCTCCATTGGTAGCAACTGATTATCCATTAAGCGGAAAAATCTTATTAAAATAAAAAAAAAAAAAGAAGTTCTCGCTCAGTCAAGAACGGACTACGAGGGTCAGCTACCCAGTTAACTTTCCTAATTAAATACCGTTACTGTATAGGCGGGTCTCATTGTGAAAGACCTGTTACTGGATAATTCATAGGTAGAGCCAAAGAGTGTGGTGTGAACTATACAAGTTACCAATAACATTGATGAAATATTAAATGAAGTAAGGGCTCCGGTGTATAGAGAAGACCTCACCGTTTAAGAAGTAACCATAGAAACGAGGAAACCCACAATTTCTTTCATATTTCCCAGTAAAATACCCCAAAAAAGAAAAAATCGTGGTCGGGAAGGTTATAGTAGCCAAAGCCATTGGAATTTGTATTTTATACATTGGAAAAATCCGTTTGGTTATTAGTTATTAATAGGCCAGGACGGGAAAAATAATAACTGAAAGAAAAAAATCAATTAGTTATTTGTCAAAATTTTATTTATTCAATGACTAGAGTTAAACGCGGATATATAGCCCGGAAACGTAGAACAAAAATTCGTTTATTTGCATCAAGTTTTCGAGGATCTTACTCAAGACTTACTCGAACTATTACTCAACAGAAAATAAGAGCTTTGGTTTCGGCTCATCGGGATAGAGATAAGCAAAAGAGAAATTTTCGTCGTTTGTGGATCACTCGAATAAACGCAGTAATTCGAGAAAAGGGAGTATCTTATAGTTATAGTAAATTAATACATGATCTATATAAGAGGCAGTTGCTTCTTAATCGTAAAATACTGGCCCAAATAGCTATATCAAATAGGAATTGTCTTTATATGATTTCCAACGAAATCAGAGAAAAAGTAGATTGGAAAGAATACACCGAAATAATTTAAATGGGGTTCCCCGGAGAATGAACTCCGGGAGGGTGGAGTTGAAGTCAAAATTACTATGAGAAATGCGCTAAAGTAGTCAAAATGAATGAACACGTTCAATAAAAAAATCTTTTTTTTTCCGATTCGTTTTTTTTTTACGACACAATAATCTGGATTCTAAGATTTGTCAAATAAAACACCAATCCATGTTTGAGTTCAAATTGGAATTCTGATTGAAGTGAACAAAAAATAAGCCTATTTATTTCTGGTTCTAAGACCAGTAGTTCTAGTGGTCGACTCGATTCTTTCAAATTGTTTCTCATTATTGAGAAAAGGTAACAAAGATAAAATACGAGCTTGTTTTATAGCAATAGTAATTAATCGTTGTTGTTTCAAGGTCAATCTATTTACTCGTCTAGATAATATTTTTCCCTGTTCACTAATAAATCGACTAATTAAACTCATGTTTCTATAATCAATTCGATCCCCCGATTGAATCGGGGGCAAACGCCTACGAAAAGATCGCTTGGATTTAAGAAAAGGTCGCTTGGATTTATCCATGGTTTGTTTGTTTAGTTTATTTCTTATCCCGAAATATTTCTTAATTGTAATTTTAACTCCAAATAGGATTCTTTTTATTTAAATGCAATATCTTCTATTTATATTTCAATGTGTTCTATATAATGTCATTTTTCTCCTTTCAAGGATAAGACATACTCGGTTCAATCTATTTCTTTATTTCCCCATGAATCATATGTTTGTAACAATAGGGACAGAATTTTCTCAATTCTAATCGATTGGGCGTATTGTGCCGGTTCTTTTGAGTAATATATCTGGAAATACCCGTTGATACCTTCTTAACACCGTTTTGTATACAACTGGTACATTCCAAAATTACCGTTACCCGCGCATCTTTTCTCTTGGCCATGAACCTCCTTTGGATTTTTGATTTACTCAACTCTTCTATTTTGATTCGAAATGAAGAAAAAGAAAGGAAGGAAAAAATAAAAGTTATTAACTTGAAATCCAACTCTAAAAGATCAAAATCAATTAAATCAAAGCAAAGCCATAAAAGCCATAGTAAATAATAAGCAAGACAATGAGAATGAGTTCGAAATTCTATTTAACTCCGAAGGGCAGTTAAAGATCTTGTATTCTTGCCCTAGACCCCGATTTTCCTACTCTACCCCCACGTCTCTATTTTTAATTCGAATTTGAACCTGAGTCTCGCAGACGTTGAATCCATTTTTATTCTTTCTCTTTCGTCCCTTATTCTAAATTCTAAAAATTAGAAAAAAAGGGAAAAAAGAGAAAAGAGGGAGGGGGGATTAGTCACAGATATTTGATTCTATTTCTAATCTTCTTCATTCCTTCCGGTGTCAATAGCTAGAATGAAAAAAAGGGGAATGTCAACGCATCGGGGAAAAAACGATTAATCTCTATCAATATACCTGCTAAAGCCCCGAACCATAACGTACTTAGTACTGGGGCCACGGAGAGATATGTTTTTAGATCTCGCATTGAAAAACCTCCTTTTTTATTGTAATACATAAAGATAATGCATATATGATTAGATGCATATGTAGTTAAGGGCCGTTTAGAGTTGTACACGGAATCCCTAATTCCAATTGAAATGTACAACGATCCATAAGATTTCCTTTTCTTATTATTATATGTAAAAATATGTTAAATGAGGCCAAAAAAGACGAAATGGACAGAAAAGCTGTGTGTCTCAATGCAGGAAATAGGGATGTGGAAAACAAGAAAGGAATTCTCTACAATTATACTGTAGAACAATTTGAAGGGATGTGGCGCAGCTTGGTAGCGCGTTTGTTTTGGGTACAAAATGTCACGGGTTCAAATCCTGTCATCCCTACCTATTACTGCCCCGTTGAGCAGTAACGAGGAATCAGCTGAGATCGATTCAAATTGCGTTGCGCGGAAGTTCATTTTTATGAAACTATAGAATATATAGATAGAAAATGAAAATGGATTAGTTTAAAAAAAATCTTTTCTTTACATCCTTTTCTATTCTGATAAGAAAGCGCTCTTAGTTCAGTTCGGTAGAACGTGGGTCTCCAAAACCCGATGTCGTAGGTTCAAATCCTACAGAGCGTGATTTTTTCTTCATGAATTCAATTAGACTGAAATGGATTCAGTCGCTTGCACAACAATTAGAATTTGACCTCCTGTGGATTAAAGAAAGGAGGAGGCCAATCAAAAAAAGAAATGTGAATTAATCAAAGGTCCAACTGATCGCCACGCCTGTATTGTAAATATGCAGTTACGAATAATCCAGCCAAAGTAATAGGAATTAGACCTAACACGATTCCAAATAGAAAAACTTCAATCATTTCAATTTTTTGAAAAGGAGAAAAAAAGCGGTAATATCTATACCTAAATATTAATCCGAATTGATGTGAATCTCAATGACCAAGAATTGACAATTGACATGGTAAATAACTCTAGAATACACAGAATCTCACAGAAGCATTTCCTTTCTGAATTGTTTCTTTCAAATAGAAATTTTAAATAAGTCGTATCTTGCTCAGACCAATAAATAAAGCTGAAGTTATAGTTAAAGTCACTAGTAGAAAACCGAAATAACTGGTTATAGTAAGCATGAAAGGGCTAAATGAAATATGGTATTTTTATACATATGTTTCTAAAGTATTTACCTAAGTTTCCATTTTTCTAACATAGGAAGATATACAAAAATACCAATTGAAATAATAAGTCCAATTGAAAGTTTTGGATTCATCTATCATTATAGACGGCACGAAAAAAGAGAAAGTAACAGGCATATAAAATGAAACCGATTCATCATTTCTAAGATCTAGCCGTCTCGCGATTCCTATCAACCAAGTCGTCGAGAATAAACGAACTGGATCGTGTAACTTCATTTAAAAACGAAACTCTTTTTGAATTATTATTTTGAATTCCATTTTTATGGAATACTATGTTTCCTCGTTCGATATTTTAAAATAAAGCCTCTTCCTTGTAGCTAGATCCAAATTTGGATTGAGATCCAATCCAACAATTCATTACAACTATTGATTCCAATTATTTTATTCTTTTTTCACTTTCTTTCATCGAATCATATTTGTTACTGGACAATTAACAAATTCCTTAAAATAAAAAGGGGGGATTCTAACAAAAACTGCCTCTACAACCATGAAAAAGAAATTTATAGATCTCCCATCCACTTAAAATTGAATTGTGGAAATATGATAATCTCTTTCATTGTAAGAATTTTATATTAAATACAGCATCATTTTACATCAACAGATAAAGGAAAGGAAAAAGAAATTAT